TTTTATTACTGTTGGGATCCATTTTGATCCAGGTCTCAATATCCACTTTTTCTAAGAGAAAAAAGTTGAGAATTTTCCAATCAAAATATTTTCTATCTGGATTTTTTTCCATATACATAATATCATCCTTTCCTAGATAATTATTGATAGGAATATCCTCTAGTATATCAAAGAATTTTTGTTTATGTGTGGTGTAATTATAAGAAATTCTTTGGTTGTTATTTACTTGCAATGGTGATCCATAAATAATATATGAGTCCGTCTTCCTTTCAGAATTAATAGATTTATATGATAAAAGGTCATATCTATAGTATTTTTGAAAATTCTCTTTTTTATTTGGGTTTGGTAATGAATATACTTCAAAATCATTTTGTTTTTTGTAATGAAGTAATCGGTCTTTTGAATCCCATTTTGTTAAATTTTTTTTTTGAGTTATACGGCCTTGATTGATTGTATTTCGCCATTTTTGTGGTATTAATCCAGACCATCTAATCTGAGATAAATTGTATTGATAATGACCTCTTAACCAGTTTTTCCATGGATTCGTTCCAGAACTTGGAAATTTCGTATGCCCTAATTCGGAATGCAATATTCCTTGTGTTCCAAAAGAATCCTTTATTGCAGTCTTAAGAAAAAAAGATGTTCCATGATATTCAAGAACAGATCTTAACTTATATAAATTAATAACTCGGGTTTGTGATAATTTGTAAAATACATATGCTTGCGACAAGGAGGATAAGTCAAAAAAAAGATGGGAATTTTTCTTACTATTCCTAATATTATAAAGTGACTTTTTTATAGTCGAAATAAAGTGAATTGTATTTTGATTTGTTTTATTAATTGTTTCTTGGTTTGTTTCATTATTGTAAATGTATTTATATTTTTGAATAATTTTTTTTGTTGATTCAAGAACAAGTTGTGTACACATTCTGGCAATATTAATGATATATAGAAAGATATCTATGTATATTTTTTCAATGAAAATTTTTAGAAAAACCTGTAATTTACAGATTAATCGAGTATTTCTTCTTTTTACTATTTGCCAAATATCTTTTGGCGATTCTACATTATAACTTCTTTTATTAGGACTACTTTTTATTCCTGGAGTTCCTTTTTTTTTTTCTTTTGTAATACTCTTTATTTTCTTTCTGATTGTGCTTGTTCTATCAGTTAGATTTTTAATTTTTTTTTCTCTCAGTGAATAGTTTGTACAATCTGTAGATCGAATTTTATTAAACGAATCATGAATTGTCTGATTGCTGATTATAGAACCTTTTTCTTGGTTAGTTTCACCGGATTCATAGACTTCTTTCAATCTAAATAGAGTTGGATTTACTTTTGAGAGCTCTTTTTTTATTCTTTTTAGAAACAGAAATAAAACGTTTTTGATAAACCCCCTTTTTGTTTCTTTTGAGCCTTGTAGAAAATGTTTTGTTCTTCTTTTTAAAACTCTTATTAAAACTCTTAGAGCTAGAAAATCCTTAAAAATGGGCTCAAAAAAGGAAGGTCTTTTTCGGGGAGAACCAAAAGGAAGGTCAGTTTCCATTCCACCAGCCGTTAAAAAACAAAAATTAGCTTTTTTTTGCTCTTTCTTTAGATCTCTATAAGAGGGCCGCAACTTAGGCTTAGATCTGTACCAAGGTTTCAAACAGAAGGGAAATAGTATTTTTATCTGAATACCTTCTGTTAACCAATTTTCGGGAAATTCTGTTTCTGATAATTGAACACCGTTATAGGTACATTTAATATGCTTTTCTCTCTTCCATTCATGGAAATCCTCAGACCACTCAGGGGGTTGGAATAATAAGATACGCCCAATATTTTTAACTATTATCAATGAAGGTAATATAATATATTTTCTAAGCATCGATTGAATTATTAATAGCAAACTTCTTGTTGTTTGCGAAAATGGAACGAAATCCCAGATTTCCGGCAGTTCTATCCGCACTTTTTCCTTTATTTTGTTCTCCTCTTGTTTCTCTCTTCTTTTTGTCTGTTCTTCTGTATAATCTTTGAATTCTGCCCCTTTACCCATCCAATTTCTAAAAAGAAGTTTCATCAGTTCGGAGATATCAAAAGAAAAAAGGGGGGATTTTTTTCTTCTGTTCAAAAAAAGTGGGGAGTGCGCATTTGCTTGAAACAGTTTCCAAATAAGAGTTTTACGCCTTTGAGTACGCATAGAACCTTTGATTATGTCTCGACGAAAATCCGATTCTTGCGAAAATTCTATCGTATATACCAGGTCTATTTGATCAAGATTTTCAGCATTCCATTTGTTAGGAATAAAAAGTACTATATCGTCAATTTTTCTTGAACGAATCTGATGGCCCACCGGTACGCCTTCTTGAATTACGCCCGACTGTTGTTCCAACTCGGTAATAAGTTTGTCTGACCATCGAGGGACTTTTTTACTGATTTCTTTTATTCCAAAAGATTTTTGTTTTATTTTGTGACCATTAGGGTCAGTTAGAATTGCATTTAATAAAAATTTTAGAAGTTT